CTATCCGGGCCGTGGGAATAAAATAAAAGGGCCCTTTTGAACAAACTCAAAGAAATATTCTTTTTTTCTATATTTCTATTGGAAATATATTTTTCGAGCCCTTACTTTATCTTAATGGAATTGGAATTGCTGATAAAAGTTGTATATATCTATATAATAAAAAGAGATAAAAAAATAATAAAGAAAGATAAAGAAAGACTTTTTCAATCTTTACTTTATGTGTGGGAGAGATGGCTGAGTGGACTAAAGCGGCGGATTGCTAATCCGTTGTACGGGTTATTCGTACCGAGGGTTCGAATCCCTCTCTTTCCGTTTCCATTGATGAATTGATATTTTATTTATCTTTCGAATTTCTCGAACCCTTTTTCTTTTTTCATAGTTAAAGGTGTGGAATAGATAAAATCCGAAGAAAATTGGAAAATCAAGTAAGGAAAATGCCTTTATTTTTTATTCTTCACGCCCAGGATTACGTCCCGGATCATTAGATAGGAATCCGAAGATGAAGAGAGAAACAAAGAATATCACTACTGTGTAAACGAAGAGTTTGAGAGTAAGCATTACACAATCTCCAAGATCATTTTTGGGGAAAAAGAGAATAGATTCTCCATTTTTATATCACATATCCTATTTTGACTCCTATTTTGACACCAAGACATGAGAAGTAGTTTCTAGAAATAGAAAAGAATTTTCATAAAATCATTTGTAATTAAGAGTCTTTCATTGCCAAAATTTTCTTTCATACCCACAATTAGATATTGTGGGGGACACTAATAGTGCCTTTCACTGGAAAAAGGAAAGGGTTAGAATGAGGTGATACAGATTTATCGCGACTATCCGATACTTTTACTTTCAATGTTTTAATTGAGGGTGCATAATCTAAGATTTTTCTAATCTTATCAATTGTTAGAATTTTTTTTTCTCGAAGAAATCATGCATTTTTCTAGGGCAGTATTCAATATTTCATCGAAAACTTACAGCGGCTTGCCAAACAAAGGCTAAGAGAAAAAAGAGCACAGGTATGACTGGCATAACATCTACGATTGGATTCAAAAAAGCATAGGCTTCGGGCAATTTGGCAAAGAAAAAATTACTCGAATAAAGGGCAGAATTAAGACAGATACAGGTCAAACTAAAGATATTAAGCATAACAAACATTTTGTTCTTGGAGATAATTGAATTTTGATTGAGTTATTGATATGGTATTGATATAAGGGAAAAAAGAATAAAGTAGGGTAGACCAAAAAATCCTTCTTTTTCTTTTAACTCACCCAATCAAGAATACTTCAAGTCTCAAAAGAGAATAGAAGAAATCATACTTTCATAAATATCTTAATTGAATTATATGTAATGATCAATAAATTCAGTTTAATTCTATGTCTACACGTGTCAAAATCCTAGCAACAATCTAATCTATTCCATAAATATTTGGACTGGAATTGACGAACGACTAATAACAATATTAGTGTTTATTAGTATCGACTAGAAATCTAAATGGGGCGTGGCCAAGTGGTAAGGCAACGGGTTTTGGTCCCGCTATTCGGAGGTTCGAATCCTTCCGTCCCAGAGCATACCAATTATATCAGAATAAAGATTGCTTTTTGTTTTTAATCTTATGTTTAAGAGTCTAATATTGGATAAAATGTGATTCTATTATTGTTTCTTATTTTTGATTTTTAATCATTCTTCTCTGAATCATATCTTTTTTACAAGCTCAATAAAGTGCAAATGACATGTAGATGTACCTAAATCTATTTGTGAGTCAGGGAACATAGATCATGATTACAAGAGTTTGCATTTTAATTCAAAAAAAGTCTGAGGGACCTTTCATTCTATGCCCATCCCCTTCGAAGGTTAGTTACTTAGAAAAGCCGTGCGTCTCATATCCATTTGAATTATCAATGATGCATTCTAGATCGAAATCCGAAAGAAAAGCCTCTATATTCCCTATCTATTATTCCCTATCCCTTAAATGAGGTAGCCTAATTATTAATTCTCTGTGGATTGTTTTATTATAAAATAAACAAGAGGGTTTTCTTGGTACTAATGGAATTCCATTAATGGGATTAAGTCTCTTAAGGCTAGGTTAGGGGAAACTAAAAATAGGAACAAAGACCCGTTTGGCTTTGTACCTAGACAAGATAGTCTAGCATCCCGTAAAAGAAGATCGTTTTTTTTATTTATGATTCATACTCCCATATTATTCGTGAAATAGATCAGTAGTGGAAGGTATCAATTTCAATATCCGTGTCTGTACAAATCTCATTAACAAACAATCAAGTTACATATGTAACAGATCCATTTTCTTTGAACCTCAGTTTTAGGTATTTCGTCTTTGGCTCTAATGAATTATTGTAAATCTAATATTGTAAATCTATGTAACAATTGAGACGGGGCAATTCATACATTCTATATTACTGATTACTTTATGGAAAGATTCTTATGTAAAAATTACAGAAAGATTACTGAACCTCAAGTCAAACAAAATATGACAAAATACCTAAAAAATGAGGAAGGAGATTTTTAGATGTATGTATTTGTTATCGTTCTATTTCAGCGACAACGAGGTTTCCATTTTCGTGAAAAAGATTTATGATCTTTTAAATTTATTAAATTCAAATATTTAACATAGAATATCCATAATTACTTCCAGTAACAATTGTTCAGTCTAAGATACAGAAATCTCCTATTCTTTCCGTTCTTATTTTATCAATCATATGAAAGAATAACAATCTAAATCTTCTTCACGAAAAAAAAAACGACGAGAAATTGGATTTGTTTTTGATCTATCTATTTGCTTTAAATCATTGTTGGTTCAGTTCAAAACGAAACATGGATTTATCTCTCTTATAAGGCTCAAATGGGGTTTTTATTGTTTGTAAAACTTTATTCAACCCAAATAATGATGTAATGATAATGATGTCGAAGTAGTCAATTTTTTCAATTAAATATTTGTAATGATTTATTATTAGATCAGTCTTTCGTACTTGACGAAGTATTAGATTGGTGAATCTATCCTATTGTGTCACTTGAAGATGCAGATTCAAAAATAACTCATTTATTTTATATTTATATCGTTTTATTTTTATATAATATAATATTATATATTATATTCTTATATAAATATAAATGTCTATTATATTCTATTTTTTAAGTTAATTTAGAATTAGATTCTAAAATGATTCTAAAATTTGAATAATAAAGAATTTTATTAAATTAGAATAATAATATTCTATTTTATCATATCTAATATCTATAATAACATATAAAATTATAGATATTCTATTATTATTATATTGTAATCTATATATGTTATAGATAAATTATAGATATTAGAATACCTAATTCTATATTTATATGTAATTCTATAAATATAAAATTTTATAGATATAAAAATATAAATCATTTTATAGATATTTTCTAGATAGATAATCTATCTATATTATAGATATAAGAAAATATAATAAAAGAATCTTGCATTCATAGAATAAAATACGGGGTTAAGTTGAATTCGTGATGAGACATCTTCAGAAAAATATCTACACATCCATAAAAAAAAAGAAACAAGTATAGATTACTATGTACCGACTAAAACAATGACTATTCATGGTTCCATAATTGAATCAATTACATACCGGCTCCAAACTAGAGGAATGTTATGGTAAAACTTCGTTTGAAACGATGTGGTAGAAAGCAACGTGCGACTTGAAGGACATGATCAGTTGTGGATTTTTACACCCACCATTTTTTTATATTAAAATTATATAGTTAGATAGAAATGAAGGTGCTCTTGTCTCGACATCGTTTGTTCTGCTCCACTAGAACCCCTCTTTTCTTTTTTTGGTGGGTTGTAATGTAAATAGTACATGATGGAGCTCGAGAAGGAAGTATTGATTCATTTCTCAGGGGCAAGGATCTAGGGTTAGTGCCAATCAATAAGTTGGAAATACTTTGTAAGTATATCTTCGATATAGAAATCGAAAGGATACAATTCAAGCAAGTTTAAAATAAAAAAAAAGAGAATTTGTTGGAATTTTTAGAACACTTTCGATCAAAAGTGTATCGTGCGGGAATCAACCGTTCGTATGATTCTTTGATAAAAATAAATCACAAAAAAAGGTATGTTGCTGCCATTTTGAAAGGATTAAGGATCATCGAAGTAATGTCTAAACCCAATGATTTAAAATAGAAATAAAGGATCCCGGAACAAGGAAACACCGTTTTCAATTGTCTAAAAAACTAGGATTAGGATCAGAATGACGAATACAATAGATTTTAAACGAGACAAAAAAAGGGGGTTAGAGACCGCTCAATAAATGAAATGCCTAAAGGTTGTCCTTTGAGCTATTTGCGAGTTATCCAACTTGAGTTATGAGTACGAATGATTTTTTATTTTTTGGGAAAGAAGAACAAAAAAAAGGACTTAAATCATAGTCTAATGAATTTGATGATTTCATAGATCTATTTGCCATTGGAATTCTATACATCGACATAACTTTGAATCATTTTTCTCGAGCCGTACGAGGAGAAAACTTCTTATACGTTTCTAGGGGGGGGTGTTGTTCACCTACATCTATCCCAATGAGCCGTCTATCGAATCGTTGCAATTGATGCTCGATCCCGAAGAGAAGGAAGAGATCTTCGGAAAGTGGGTTTTTATGATCCGATAAAGAATCAAACTTATTCAAATGTTCCTGCTATTCTATATTTCCTTGAAAAAGGAGCTCAACCTACAGGAACTGTTCATGATATTTCAAAGAAAGCGGAGGTTTTTACGGAACTTCGTCTTAATCAAACGAAATTAAAATTCAATCAATGAAATACAAAAAACGAGGGGGGGGATGACTCGTATATAGCTTTGTATAACTTTCTCTTGCCCCTTTCTCTTGTTCTATTCATACCTATTTCTTATTGCTCCTGCAGAATCCCATGTTCTATAACGACAAAAATCTCTCTTATTGATATAAGATGGATAGAAAAAAGATCAAGTGAATAGATGAAGGAATTATATCTAGAAATAAAAAATTCTGACATTACCTTCAATCAGGCGGTTTTTCTTAGAACTCTACTAACAAACACGGGATCCAGTTTGCTTCTTATACATTCTCTTTATATTGATTTTAAGTGAATAGATGATTGAATAGACCCGAGATTTTTTCCTACTTTTTCCTTATTTATTTCTCCATCTATACCTTTTTTGTATCTATGTAGATTATCTATATAGTGCCAATCCAACACAAGTCCTTATTTTTTTTTTTATTTGAATTTAAATTCAGATTTATTAAATTTGAATTTTTTTTTTGTTTTCTACATTGTATTCTTTTCTCAACATTCATTCATATTGACAACTGTGTAGAAAAAAAATATAATTTGATCGTAGATAAATGGATCTTTTTTTCTCCGTTACATAGGTTTGGTTTTTACTTTACCCCATTCAAATGATGGTTTCGTTGTAGTCGCTGTGCTATAAGCCGTTTTTTTCAATCAAAAAAATGGATAAGATAAGAGTTGGTCTATAAATTCGGACATTTATCTATCTAATAACTAAGAATTTCTTGTATTTTCACCTGAGCTGTTCATTTTTATGTTCAGAATCGATTAGAAAATGTGTTTTTTTTATATTTTATTTATTTTATTGCTAGTTCAATGTTTTGATTGCGTCGTGTGACCCAATCTCTTTACGTTATTTGTTTTGATTCCGGTTATATCTACATACTCTAATTATTTGAATTGAATTTAATCTTATTCGGGTTGCTAACTCAACGGTAGAGTACTCGGCTTTTAAGTGCGGCTAGAATCTTTTACACATTTGGATGAAGGAACGGATTCGTCCATACCATTGGTATAGTTTGTAAGACCGCGACTGATCCTGAAAGGGAATGAATGGAAAAAACAGCATGTCGTATCAATTATCAATAGCGAATTCTGAGAATATATCATTCTTACCAAATCGGCACAAAACCTTGTTTGAATTGTTAGAGCAGAACAAAATGAATTCAAAGTTGGGTTGAGTGAATAAATGGATAGAGCCTTAATCTTAATGGCTCCAATTAAATTATAGGGAAACAAAAAAAGCAACGAGCTTCTGTTCTTAATGTGAATGATTACCCGATCTAATTAGACGTTAAAAAAATATTAGTGCCTGATGCGGGAAAGGCTTTTCCCATGAGTCATTATAGATTTTTTTATGAATCCTAACTATTAGCTATAGCTATTCTCCATTATGGAGTGGAGATGAATGTGTAGAAGAAGCAGTATATTGATAAAGATAATTTTTTCCAAAATCAAAAGAGCGATTGAATTGAAAAAATAAAGGATTTCTAACCATCTTGTTATCCTATAACGAACATAAAAAAATTAGATGGAAAAAGAGAGGATAGAGAGTCCGTTGATGAGTTTACCTGTCTCCGAGGTATCTATTCTTTTTTTATTATAATTAGAATACCTTGTTTTGACTGTATCGCACTATGTATCATTTGATAACCCAAGAAATACCCTACCTTTATTCAAATCGAATCTCAAATGGAAGGAGTTCAAAGATATTTACAACTAGATAGATCTCGTCAAGACGACTTCCTATATCCACTTATCTTTCAGGAGTATATTTATGCACTTTCTCATGATCATGGTTTAAACAGATCGATTTTGTTGGAAAATGTGGGTTATGACAATAAATTCAGTTTACTAATTGTGAAACGTTTAATTACGCGAATGTATCAACAGAATCATTTGATTTTTTCTGATTCTAATCAAAATCCATTTTTTGGACACAATAAGAATTTGGATTCTCAAATGATATCAGAGGGATTTGGAGTCATTGTGGAAATTCCATTTTCCCTACGATTAGTCTCTTCTCTAGAAGGTAAAGAAATAGCAAAATCTCATAATTTACGATCAATTCATTCAATATTTCCTTTTTTAGAGGACAAATTCCCACATTTAAAGTATGTGTCAGATATACTAATACCCCACCCCATCCATCTGGAAATCTTGGTTCAAGCCCTTCGTTACTGGGTGAAAGATGTCTCTTCTTTGCATTTATTACGATTCTTTCTACACGAGTATCGTAATTGGAATAGTATGATTACTCCAAAGAAATCAATTTCCATTTTTTCAAAAAGGAATCAAAGATTTTTATTATTCCTATATAATTTTCATGTATGTGAATACGACTCTATCTTCATTTTTCTCCGCAATCAATCTTATCATTTACGATCAACATCTTATGGAGCCCTTCTTGGGCGAATATTTTTCTATGGAAAGATAGAGCATTTTGTAGAAGTCTTTGTTAATGATTTTCAGACAATCTTATGGTTGTTCAAGAATCCTTTCATGCATTATGTTAGGTATCAAGGAAAATCCATTCTGGCTTCAAAAGGGGCGCTTCTTCTGATGAATAAATGGAAATATTACCTTGTCAATTTATGGCAATGTCATTTTTACATGTGGTCTCAACCAGTAAGGATCCATATAAACCAATTATCCAAGCATTCCCTCGACTTT